GTTTGCGAATCCCTGTTTGTATCCTTTGAGCGCACGCCCATAAGTAGCGATCAAGGAAATCGATCAAACGATCCCAATACCGTGAAAGAGAAACTTCCCAGATCCAGGGAAGCTTATCATAAAGGGCTTCGACAAGGGGTTTTATTCGTTCTTTGAGCAAAAAGATAAAGATCGGATAGATTCGAACCGCAATTGCAAAGGTAATAACTACTATGCTAGCCTAAATCATGATCTTCACCAACTTGGATTTGGTTCTCTCGCGAAAATCGCGAGTTGCAGAGATGAGAACCATGAAAAGCAAGATCCCGAATAAGAAAACAGAAACCGAGGAAACCACAAGAGTGAAGACTAGTAGAGTCTCGTCTTTTGTCATTCTTTGCTCCTTTTTCACTCAATGATTCATTCGAATTTCCCAACCAAAAATTCTATATGTCTATTCTACGATATTTCTATATATAGAATATGATATCTAATATGACACCCGATTTGTCAAAGGGATTGGTGACTTACCCATTTCATATAGCAATCCCTGATCAAAGAGAGAACAATATCCATTTCAAAACATTTCTAACGGATTCCTTGGTTCGGACCAACAAAGTAATGGCACTCGATTATTATCAACCCGACTGCAATCTTTTTCTGTCGGTAAGGATTGCACCAGAGCACCTTCTACTTCTAATAGGCCATGAACTATAGATAGAGAAGAATCATTCTGAGCGAGTCCATAAGAAGCGACCCACTTTTTCATCGGTTCCGGGGGAAGACCAAAGATCTTGCGCGACCGGTCCGCCAGAAAAACTCAAAAGAGAAAGAAGTCTCGTTAATCTCCTCATGCTCGTTCCAAGTTCGAAGTACCGTTTGGCCAAAGAAAAACCCGCTTCCTGACACGATTCGATTGCCTCTTTATATAGATAGATATAGGATCTATGATTACTTAGAAGTCTATTTTGTACAAGATCCCCTCCTATCTGATAGAAAAGGGTCCCATGATCCCGAGCCGGTCTTATCTTGGCTCGCAAACCCCAAGTTTGTCTATGAAGAGCTAATCTAATTGTATTAGTTTCTATAATGGATTTCTTATGTGGAATACTAATGGATAGGGCCCCGTTGCTAAGTGCTACAAGATCTAATGCACTGGAACCCGTGGTTATGGACCCGAATCCTTTAGTATGGAACATTGTCTTTTCCAAGTAAAAACCCCTAGTATATGAAAGAATGAAAAGGTGCTTTCGTTCTTGTGGAATAAGAAGCCCTCGTACCTTAATGAAAGGAAAATAGGAATTTTTCGTTAGGTATTTGACCAAATAGGATCGTCCAGTTCCTATAGAACCTATCACTAAAATACCCGATAGGGCTAAGCGGAACGAAAAGGGTTTTCCATGAGATGGTAAATGAAAACGATTAGCCCCACACGAGGTTTGGGAATAAGTGATTGTCTGATAATGAGCAAGGAATATACGTCTTTCTGCTAAAGAGGATCTATTAAACTCATAATTCATTAGATCCTTGTTAGCAATGTCAAGTAGGTATCATAAGTAAATGGATCCCGGTTGTTCAATCCTTTGATAACCAAGGTCCTTCTTTGCTAAAGAGAAATGATCACTATGAGTCAGACTCAATAGAATTGGATCCATTCCAAATAGCGAGAATTAGGATTCTTGATCCCTCTCAATCTCTCTTTCAATTCGAGGATCCAGAGAGGTGTTTTCATAGTCATCTCCGAATATTTGCCATCTCCGAATATTTTGATTTCATTTTTCTATGATATGTCTTTCTATATGAAAATTGGTTATTTACGATGTACGATGATCCCTGTTAAGCATCCATGGCTGAATGGTTAAAGCGCCCAACTCATAATTGGTAAATTTGCGGGTTCAATTCCTGCTGGATGCACGCGAACGGGAACGTTCCATAAGTCTATTGGAACTGGCTCTCTCTCTCTATCCATGGAATCTCATCCATCATCCATACATAACGAATTGGTATGGTATATTCATACCATAACATAAGAACAATAAGAACTCGAATTCTTATCGATACTGGAACTCAGAGCATAGGAGGGAAAGTCGATTTATGGATGGAATCAAATACGCAGTATTTACAGAAAAAAGTCTTCGTTTATTGGGAAAGAATCAATATACTTTTAATGTCGAATCGGGATTCACTAAGACAGAAATAAAGCATTGGGTCGAGCTCTTCTTTGGTGTTAAGGTAGTAGCTGTGAATAGCCATCGACTACCCGGAAAGGGTAGAAGAATGGGACCTATTCTGGGACATACAATGCATTACAGACGTATGATCATTACCCTTCAACCGGGTTATTCTATTCCACTTCTAGATAGAGAAAAGAACTAAAGGAGAATACTTAATAATACGGCGAAACATTTATACAAAACACCTATCCCGAGCACACGCAAGGGAACCGTAGACAGGCAAGTGAAATCCAATCCACGAAATAAATTGATCCATGGACGGCACCGTTGTGGTAAAGGTCGTAATGCCAGAGGAATCATTACCGCAAGGCATAGAGGGGGAGGTCATAAGCGCCTATACCGTAAAATCGATTTTCGACGGAATCAAAAAGACATATCTGGTAGAATCGTAACCATAGAATACGACCCTAATCGAAATGCATACATTTGTCTCATACACTATGGGGATGGTGAGAAGAGATATATTTTACACCCCAGAGGGGCTATAATTGGAGATACTATTGTTTCTGGTACAAAAGTTCCTATATCAATGGGAAATGCCCTACCTTTGAGTGCGGTTTGAACTATTGATTTACGTAATTGGAAGTAACCAATTAGGTTTACGACGAAACCTAGAAATCGATCACTGATCCAATTTGACTACCTCTACGGGATAGACCTCAACAGAAAACTGTTGAGTAACGGCAGCAAGTGATTGAGTTCAGTAGTTCCTCATAGAAAATTATTGACTCTAGAGATATGGTAATATGGAGAAGACAAAATTGTTTGAAGCACGCACAGAACCGGAAGCGCCCCTTGTTTCAAAGAGAGGAGGACGGGTTATTCACATTTAATTTGATGGTCAGAGGCGAATTGAAAGCTAAGCAGTGGTAATTAAGACCCCCGGGTGAAAATAGGGATGTCTCCTACGTTACCCATAATATGTGGAAGTATCGACGTAATTTCATAGAGTCATTCGATCTGAATGCTACATGAAGAACATAAGCCAGATGACGGAACGCGGAGACCTAGGATGTAGAAGATCATAACATGAGCGATTCGGCAGATTTGGATTCCTTTTCTATATATCCACTCATGTGGTACTTCATCATACGATTCATATAAGATCCATCTGTCTAGAGATCGTCATATACATCTAGAAAGCCGTATGCTTTGGAAGAAGCTTGTACAGTTTGGGAAGGGGTTTTTTGAGAAAAAAGAAGAATCTACTTCAACCGATATGCCCTTAGGCACGGCCATACATAACATAGAAATCACACGTGGAAGGGGTGGGCAATTAGCTAGAGCAGCAGGTGCTGTAGCGAAACTGATTGCAAAAGAGGGTAAATTGGCCACTTTAAGATTACCATCTGGGGAGGTCCGTTTGGTATCCCAAAACTGCTTAGCAACAGTCGGACAAGTGGGTAATGTTGGGGTGAACCAAAAAAGTTTGGGTAGAGCCGGATCTAAGTGTTGGCTAGGTAAACGCCCCGTAGTAAGAGGGGTAGTTATGAACCCTGTGGACCACCCCCATGGTGGCGGTGAAGGGAAAGCCCCCATTGGTAGAAAAAAACCCACAACCCCTTGGGGTTATCCTGCGCTTGGAAGAAGAACTAGGAAAAGGAAAAAATATAGTGATAGTTTTATTCTTCGTCGCCGTAAGTAAATACGTAACTAGGAATATGGAAAATTGCATTGCAATAATGCGATGGGCGAACGACGGGAATTGAACCCGCGCATGGTGGATTCACAATCCACTGCCTTGATCCACTTGGCTACATCCGCCCCTTATCCAGCTAAAGGATTTTCTCTTTTTTCCACTCATCATTATTCTATTTATTCTGACCTCCATACCTCGATCGAGATAGTGGACATAGGATGCCACTCTTTAAAATGAAAAAAGGAGTAATCAGCTGTGACACGAAAAAAAACGAATCCTTTTGTAGCTCGTCATTTATTGACAAAAATCGAAAAGGTCAATATGAAGGAGGAGAAAGAAACAATAGTAACGTGGTCCCGGGCATCTAGCATTCTACCCGCAATGGTTGGCCATACAATCGCGATTCATAATGGAAAGGAACATATACCTATTTATATAACAAATCCTATGGTAGGTCGCAAATTGGGGGAATTCGTGCCTACTCGGCATTTCACGAGTTATGAAAGTGCAAGAAAGGATACTAAATCTCGTCGTTAACTGAATTCAGAATAGAAAGATTCAGAATAAACAAAATTTATAGGATTCAAATAAAGTAAAGGTAGGCGGGGAATAACCTTATTTATGACAAGTTTCAAATTGGTAAAGTATATCCCTAGGATAAAGAAGAAGAAGAACGGGCTACGGAAACTCGCAAGAAAAGTTCCAACTGATCGTCTACTTAAGTTCGAACGGGTTTTCAAAGCACAAAAACGCATACATATGTCTGTTTTTAAAGCACAAAGAGTTCTTGATGAGATTCGCTGGCGTTACTATGAGGAAACCATTATGATACTGAACCTCATGCCTTATCGAGCATCTTATCCCATCTTAAAGTTGGTTTATTCGGCAGCAGCAAATGCTACTCACTATAGGGATTTCGACAAAGCTAATTTATTCATAACAAAAGCCGAAGTGAATAGGAGTACTATTATGAAAAAATTCAGACCTCGGGCTCGAGGACGTGGTTATCCTATAAAAAAAACCATGTGTCATATAACAATTGTACTAAATATAGTAAAGAAATCTAAATAACTTTTAGATCAACCTAAGATTTCGATTCCCAATAAAAAAAAAAAAAATAGAATAGAAAAATATGGGACAAAAAATAAATCCACTCGGTTTCAGACTTGGTACAACCCAAAATCACCATTCCTTTTGGTTCGCACAACCCAAAAATTATTCTGAAGGTCTACAAGAAGATAAAAAAATAAGGAATTGTATCAAGAACTATATACAAAAGAATAGGAAAAAAAGCTCGAATAGAAAAATAGAATCAGACTCAAGTTCCGAAGTAATTACACATATAGAAATTCAAAAAGAAATCGATACAATTCACGTTATAATCCATATTGGATTCCCCAATTTATTAAAGAAAAAAGGAGCAATCGAAGAATTAGAGAAGGATATCCAAAAGGAAGTGAATTCTGTAAACCAGAGACTTAATATTGCTATTGAAAAAGTTAAAGAACCTTATAGACAACCTAACATTCTTGCAGAATATATAGCTTTCCAATTAAAAAATAGAGTTTCATTCCGAAAGGCAATGAAAAAAGCCATTGAATTAACTAAAAAGGCAGATATAAAGGGAGTAAAAATCAAAATTGCAGGCCGTCTAGGAGGGAAAGAAATTGCACGTGCCGAATGCATCAAAAAAGGTAGACTTCCCCTCCAAACAATTCGCGCTAAAATTGATTATTGCTGCTATCCAATTCGAACTATCTATGGAGTATTAGGTGTAAAAATTTGGATATTCGTAGAAGAAGAATAACTAACCTTGTTTTCTCATTCTGGCCAGCGATAGAATAAAAAAGACAAGATCCAAAAATCCCAGAAAAAAGAAGAAATTATACCTCTTTCTATAAGATTTAATGAAAATTGATAAATCTTTTAATATAATTGCTATGCTTAGTGTGTGACTCGTTAGTTTTTTCTTTAGGGTAAAAAATGGAAATTCAAAAAAAAAACAAAAAAATTGAGCGAACCCTACTAAAAATGGAAAAAACTTAGTAATTATAGAAAATTAACTAATAACCAACCTATTGCTTCGTATTGTCGAGATCCTAACAAAGAAACAGTCACTATGTGAATAAATACATCTATCATAAATGAGTAGATCTATCATATAGTTGTAGCAACTGCATTTTTTTCTCTAAAAAAGAAACCGGATTCTAGGTTGTGAAACAAAACTAAAGGGATGTGGATAAAAGGAGGGATGATAGATAGAAGGAAGAAGAATAAAAAAGATATAAGATTCCAATGTGTATGGTCTATGAATTACATCATAAAAGGCAATGTGATAAAGCATCAATATAATAAAATAATAAAAATAAGAGAGAATTTAAAATCGTAATTTTGTGAAACAATAAATAAAAATTGAAAACAATAATAAAGAGCAGCCCAGGTTAATAAAACTGAGAAAATTAACTCGGAAAGTTTGGAAGCTCCGTTGCAGGATTCAAACCTAACCATTAAAGGAGAAGCTGTGGGAACGACAAAACCTATGACTGCATAGGATTGATTTTCTTGAAAAGAATCCTAATACTTCATTGGGTGGGATGGCGGAACAAACCAAAAAAATTGCTTTATTTGATAAGGTTATAAATTAACAAATAAGACAAGAAAGAGTAAATATTCGCCCGCGAAATCTTTATTGGATTAGAATACTTTACTATGATTCAATAAGGGTAAAAATAAGGATATTCCTTATAAAAAAGAAAGATTACATTATAAACAAATATAGAATTTGGATATATTCTAGATCTTCTTTCTTGACTATATATTTTTCTATTTTAAGAAATGCAAAATAAAAAAACCTATTCTATTATATATTGATGTGTATCTATCCGTAATATTTTTGAATATTATGGAATTAGAGAAATTTGCACGCTTTCTCATTTCATTCGCGAGGAGCTGGATGAGAAGAAACTCTCATGTCCAGTTTTGCAGTAGAGATGGAACTAAAAAAGAACCATCGACTATAACCCCAAAAGAACTAGATTTCGTAAACAACATAGAGGAAGAATGAAGGGAAAATCCTGTCGAGGCAATCGTATTTGTTTTGGTAGATATGCTCTTCAAGTACTTGAACCCGCTTGGATTACAGCGAGACAGATAGAAGCAGGACGAAGAGCAATGACACGATATGCACGTCGTGGTGGAAAACTATGGGTACGTATATTTCCCGACAAACCGGTTACACTAAGACCCACAGAAACACGTATGGGCTCAGGAAAGGGATCCCCCGAATATTGGGTAGCCGTTGTTAAACCAGGTCGAATACTTTATGAACTGAGCGGGGTATCTGAAACTATAGCTAGAGCAGCTATCTCCATAGCTGCCAGTAAAATGCCCATACGAAGCCAATTTCTTAGATTAGAGATATAGAACCCCCCAAAAAAAAGGAGTATTAAAGAGAAAAAACCCCAGGTTTTCCTTCTGGAGAGACGATATATCTTTCATTCCTTTGCAGTGAAATAACAAATTGAAATCCAAATAATATGATTCAACCTCAGACCCTTTTAAATGTAGCGGATAACAGTGGAGCTCGAAAATTGATGTGTATTCGAGTCATAGGAGCTGCTGGTAATCAGCGATATGCTCGTATTGGTGATGTTATTGTTGCTGTAATCAAAGACGCAGTGCCCCAAATGCCTCTAGAAAGATCCGAAGTAATTCGAGCTGTAATTGTACGTACATGTAAAGAATTCAAATGTGAAGACGGTATAATAATACGCTATGATGACAATGCAGCAGTTATTATTGATCAAAAAGGAAATCCAAAAGGAACTCGAGTTTTTGGCGCGATTGCCGAGGAATTGAGAGAATTGAATTTTACTAAAATAGTTTCATTAGCTCCTGAAGTATTATAAATAAAGTAGATGAGATATAGATCAAAGAAAAATTTGAGTGGATTGTGTTTTACGTATATGCTTTAAAATCCAAAATAAAAACAAAAAGGAAAACATGTTGATTATCTAAAAATTAGGAGGAACCTAGAATTAGAGTCTTATGGGCAAGGACACTATTGCTGATTTACTAACCTCTATAAGAAACGCAGACATGAGTAAAAAAGGAACTGTTCGAGTAGTATCTACAAATATTACCGAAAACATTGTTAAAATACTTCTACGAGAGGGCTTTATTGAAAGTGTTCGGAAACATCAAGAAAGTAACAGATATTTCTTGGTTTCAACTTTGCGACATCAAAAGAGAAGGACTAGAAAGGGAATATATAGAACTAGAACCTTTTTAAGGCGTATCAGCCGACCTGGCTTACGAATTTATGCTAACTATCAAGGAATTCCTAAGGTTTTGGGCGGAATGGGAATTGCTATTCTTTCTACTTCTCAAGGTATAATGACAGATCGAGAAGCTCGACTAAACAGAATTGGGGGAGAAGTCTTATGTTATATATGGTAATGGCCCCGCCCGCCTATAGTACCCAAATTCTATCTCGAACTTCCTATTTTGAAAATGCAAATAGAAAAATAGGAGAAAAAATATGACAGAAAAAAAAAATAGGAGAGAAAAAAAAAACCCGAGAGAAGCAAAAGTTACTTTCGAAGGTTTAGTTACGGAAGCCCTACCCAACGGAATGTTCCGAGTTCGCTTAGAGAATGACACCATCATCCTGGGCTATATTTCAGGAAAAATCCGGTCTAGTTCTATACGAATACTGATGGGGGATAGGGTCAAAATTGAAGTAAGTCGTTATGATTCAAGCAAGGGGCGTATAATTTATAGACTTCCCCATAAGGATTCGAAGCGTACCGAAGACTCGAAGGATACTGAAGATTTGAAGGATACCAAAGATTCAAAGGATTAGGTTTTTCTAGGATAATAAATTCCAAAGTTCAAAATTTAAGTGAAGAAGCTTATTTTTTCCCAAAGAGTAGATTCATAGTTTAAGAAAGGAATACCTAAATATGAAAATAAGAGCTTCCGTTCGTAAAATTTGTACAAAATGTCGACTGATTCGTAGGCATGGGCGAATTAGAGTCATTTGTTCCAATCCGAAGCATAAACAAAGACAGGGGTAATCTTTCGAAAAAGGAGCTTTCCTTTCTAAAAAGTAAAAAAAAGTACCCACAGAAATGTCCAAATTCCGAATCAAAAAATGAAAGTAAAGGATATATTTAACCCTGAAACGGATATCTTTGTATCTTTTTTTCTTTTTGTTATTTCTAACTCATATTTATGAGATAATAAAATATGACAAAAGCTATACCAAAAATAGGTTCACGTAAGAAAGTGCGTATTGGTTTGCGTAGGAATGCCCGTTTTAGTTTACGGAAGAGTGCACGTAGAATAACAAAAGGGGTTATTCATGTTCAAGCCAGTTTCAACAATACCATTATAACTGTTACAGACCCACAAGGTCGGGTGGTTTTCTGGTCCTCCGCAGGTACTTGTGGATTCAAAAGCTCAAGAAAAGCATCACCCTATGCCGGTCAAAGAACAGCAGTAGATGCTATTCGTACAGTGGGTTTGCAACGAGCAGAAGTTATGGTAAAAGGGGCTGGTAGCGGAAGAGATGCCGCATTACGAGCCATTGCTAAAAGTGGTGTACGGTTAAGTTGTATACGCGATGTAACACCTATGCCGCATAATGGATGTCGACCTCCTAAAAAAAGACGTCTGTAAAAGAATTAAACCGCTTTCAAGAGAAATAAACGATTCAATGATCAAATAAATACTAATCTATTATGGTTCGAGAGGAGGTAACAGGATCCACCCAAACACTACAGTGGAAGTGTGTTGAATCAAGAGTAGATAGTAAGCGTCTTTATTATGGTCGTTTCATTCTGTCTCCACTTAGAAAAGGTCAAGCGGATACTGTCGGTATTGCCTTGCGAAGAGCTTTACTTGGAGAAATAGAAGGAACATGTATCACACGCGCAAAATTTGGGAACGTGCCACACGAATATTCTACAATAGTAGGTATTGAAGAATCCATACAAGAAATTTTACTAAATTTGAAAGAAATTGTATTGAGAAGTAATCTCTATGGAGTTAGAGACGCATCAATTTGCGTCAAAGGTCCTAGATACATAACCGCTCAAGATATAATCTTACCACCTTCCGTAGAAATCGTTGATACGACACAACC